CAACTGGTGGTAGAAACGGCTTGACCTCCCCGAGCTCTTGTGGTACAATTTTATCCCTGCGGAACCCAGACTTCCGATTCGGTTCGCGGAAGAGGGGTGGTGGAATGCAGCGGGGCTTGACCAGTGGCTCGTGACGGAACAGGCTGACTAAGCTGCAATCGACTAAACAAATAACCTATTAACCTCAACTTATTTTTCTTTTTTTTTTCTTTTTGTATGTATCCTTGGCTTTTTCTTTTCACTGCCACTTCAGCGCCGTCGTCGCTGGCAAACTCCAGGTAGTGATCGGATCCTACCTACTCCATATTTTGGCTCACTTACTTATTGGGGTAGTTCGTTAGCGTTAGGTTGCTGGATCCTCTTCAGGTAGCCTCGTCGAAACGAAATAAAGAACGAGAGTGAGATATCAAAAATGTCTTCATTTCAAAATGAATTCCTTATCAAAAAATGATTAATGATGCGGATAAGCTGATACCGACTCGTCAATCTCCTCCATACTAAATCCGCATCATATTACTTGCACGAAAACAAGGAACTCGTTAACAAATCTACCCATCGATTTGATAGATTTTTCATCTTTCTATCTGGGTTGCTTACTAATAATAACGGGATCCGGGAAATGAGTGGGGCGCGAAGCCGAAGCCTTAAAAATGAATTGAAAAGGATTTAATTATATTTTTTTCTTTTGTAAATTCTTTCGTATTTGTAGTTGAAAACAATTGGGAGGAATTTTGGACTTTTTTCCTCAGGAGTAATTGAATGACGAGGAGCCGTATGAGGTGAGAATCTCACGTACGGTTCTGTATAGTGACATTGGAGCTGTCGACCATTCCACGACTACACCAAAAAAACCCAACTCTGCCCTGCGTAAAGTCGCGAGAGTTCGATTAACCTCCAAGTTTGAGGTAACGGCTTACATACCAGGTATTGGCCATAATTTGCAGGAACATTCGGTGGTCCCCGTGAGAGGCGGAAGGGTCAAAGACCTACCCGGTGTTAGGTATCACATTGTTAGAGGAACCTTAGATGCTGTAGGGGTGAAGGATCGTAAAAAAGGGCGTCCTAGTGCGTTGCAGAACATTGTCACAACTTGTATCATCGCAATGATTCCGTATCAGTTGTTCTGATATGTTAAATGTGTAGCCGACCCAGCATTGCCAGGGGACTGAAGCCTGCTACTACAGAGATTGATAGAGATTAATTATTATCTATCTATTTGTATGAAACAACTTGGTGTCTAAGGTGTTCTATTCCAGTAAGTTGAGTTTTACCTGGACTCTCACCTAGAAAATCTTGGGACCTCTTTTCCTCTTGGAACAGGTTTAGATTACGACTACGGAGATTCGGTGAAGGCTTTATGCACACCTACTGATTGGATTGATAAACCTACGGACATTCCTAGTAAGATAACTGAATTGCAAGATTTTCTTCTTTTATATCTAGACTTCGACTTCTTTTACCCGTGGAATAGGAGAAAACGGATACTCAATGTGCGATGAGTAAATATGATTTGCATCCTAAAAAATAAATGGTTCAAAATCATTTGAATAGTTTCTATTCAATCATGTGGAAAGCTGTATTCGACGAAAGTCGCACGTGCAGTTTGGAGGGAGATCCTCGACTAACCGGTGGATCCACCCTACAATATGGAGTGAAGAAGCCAAAATAGTAGCTTGAGATACCATTGAAATAAAAGAATTGATTGAAATCTGACATATTTATATTTGTAAACTCGTGTTACATCGGAGCAGTGTAGTGAACAGAAAGAAAAATATCGAATCAGATCCAATTTATCGTAATCGATTAGTAAATATGCTAGTTGATCGTATCCTGAAAAATGGCAAGAAATCACTGGCTTATCAGATTTTTTATCAGGCTATGAAGCGGATTAGGTAAAAGACAAATAGGAACCCACTGTCTGTTCTGCGACAGGCGGTGCGCGGGGTAACTCCCGATGTAGTGACAGAAACCAAACGTGTAGGTGGATCAACTTATCGAGTTCCCGTTGAAGTAGTACCGGCAGAGGGAAAAGCTTTGGCTATCCGGTGGTCATTAATTGCGTGTCGAAAACGCTCAGGTCGAAGTATGGCTTTAAGATCGAGTGATGAATCAATGGATGCCGCCAGGAATTCCGGTAGTGCGATACGGAAGAAAGAGGAGACTCATAAAGTTGCGGAAGCTAACAAAGCTTTCGCTCATTTCCGCTAGTTTCGGATTCGTTCCAATCCACAATCTTTCCGTTGTGGATTGGAACCGGGGCACAAACTACCGGGGAATCAAAAAACACTATGAAGAAATGGTTGAGTGAGGAGTCAACGGCGAGTAGCGGGTGTCTAAGCCACAAGTGGGGATCGGCAACTACTTTTTCTTAGGTTGTTAATTATTAGACTCCTCCTAACCTAATGGGATAGCGGGGGGGGGGGCCAATGCGGAGTTGCGGAGTGCCTCGCAAAAAGGCTTGACGCGTGACCAGTTTTTCAGAGACTGAAATTGATTGAGGCCCGCACCGCATACCGCATAGAGTAAAAATTTAATTCTTTTTTGAAAAAGGAAAGCCTTGTTGTAAAACAATGGCTAAAAATTGTTTGAGATTAAGAAGCCCCCATATCCGAGAATTCTGGGGACTCAATTAATTTCGGTTGACACAGATAGGTTTTTGTGATATATTACAAATTAACAAGCTTACTAGCCTGGGGAATCACCAATTATTTCTCGAAAACCGAAAATTACCATGACCGCAACTTTAGAACGACGCGAAAGCGCAAGCTTATGGGGTCGCTTCTGCGACTGGATCACCAGCACCGAAAACCGTCTTTACATCGGATGGTTCGGTGTCTTAATGATTCCCACCTTACTAACCGCAACCTCTGTATTCATCATTGCTTTCGTCGCAGCTCCTCCTGTAGATATTGATGGTATTCGCGAACCCGTTTCTGGTTCTTTGTTATACGGTAACAACATTATCTCTGGTGCTATCATCCCTACTTCTGCAGCTATTGGGTTACATTTCTACCCGATCTGGGAAGCAGCTTCCGTTGATGAATGGCTTTACAATGGTGGTCCTTACGAACTTATCGTTCTTCACTTCCTACTTGGTGTAGCTTGCTACATGGGTCGCGAATGGGAACTAAGCTTCCGTTTAGGTATGCGTCCTTGGATCGCTGTTGCGTACTCGGCTCCTGTCGCAGCTGCTGCCGCGGTCTTCCTGATCTACCCAATTGGTCAAGGAAGTTTCTCGGACGGTATGCCTCTAGGCATTTCTGGTACTTTCAACTTCATGATCGTCTTCCAGGCTGAGCACAATATCCTTATGCATCCCTTCCACATGTTGGGTGTAGCTGGCGTATTCGGCGGCTCTCTATTCAGTGCTATGCATGGTTCTTTGGTAACTTCTAGTTTGATCAGAGAAACAACTGAGAATGAGTCTGCTAATGCAGGTTATAAGTTCGGTCAAGAAGAAGAAACCTACAACATCGTAGCTGCTCACGGCTACTTCGGTCGTTTGATCTTCCAATATGCTAGCTTCAACAATTCTCGTTCTCTACACTTCTTTTTAGCTGCTTGGCCCGTAGTAGGTATCTGGTTCACCGCTTTAGGCATTAGCACTATGGCATTCAACTTGAATGGTTTTAACTTCAACCAATCCGTGGTTGACAGCCAAGGTCGTGTCATAAACACCTGGGCTGATATCATAAACCGTGCTAACCTAGGTATGGAAGTCATGCATGAACGTAACGCTCATAACTTCCCTCTAGACTTGGCTTCTGTTGAAGCTCCTTCTATAAACGGATAATATCCGTCTGGTTATGTAGCACAACTGGATACCAAATCTCTTAACTCCAGAGGAGGAGGTTTGGTGTCCAATGAGGTGAAGGTTCGTGCGGTAGAACGAATGGAAAGGACGATAACAGCTTGTCACAATTTCACGATTATCAGTTTCCAACCTTGAATTCTGAAAACTATTTAGAATATCCTTCTGCGATTTAATAGATTACGAAGTTTCCTACTCCGATTTGCGGAATGCTTGCAACCCCCCAACCCAATTTTCTTTTTTCGGATAAAAAAAAAATTGAGATTGCGTTCCTCATTTCAAAGATTTTCAAAGATTTTCTATTGTCTTGTTATATACGTAAAGTTAATATGTATGTGTATCAACCGAAGAACCTATCTAGCTTGCTTAACGGATAGATCTCGTTCACGTCCGGGGGGGGGCCAACTAAATCAACGGAGGGGGCGGACGTAGCCAAGTGGATCAAGGCAATGGATTGTGGATCCATCACGCGCGGGTTCAATCCCCGTCGTTCGCCCATGCCCATCCAATTGGGTAATTCGATCCCATCGCTCTGCTTGGAACAGAGAGGAATTGTTAAGGTGGATGGGATATGTGTGGGTCTCCTCGACAATAACAATTTAGAATTCCCGATCTAAAACAATTTAGAATTCCCGATCTAATTTCAGTTTTGGATACGACTATTCACAGAAATCACTAGACTCGTTTGAAATATTTATTCCATTCTATCTTGAAATTTTCAAAATTATTGGTATAATAAATGTGGGAAATAGATAGTCTCTACCGCATAGAATTAATATGAAAAAAGAAAATAAGGTGAAAGAGGTGGCAAAAGAAAGAGTAGGAAGTCCAGATTTTTCATCTAAAATTTCAGAGTTAGTGGAAGTCGGTCTATTAGACCACTTCTTCGAATCATTGAAAAACCAACATCTCAAAGAATTTCTAATTAGTCCATCTTCCAATTATCAACCTTTTATCAGATTATCTGACTTGTGATTTCTGAGTTCACTATTTTTACGCAATCTGCGTGATTCACTAAAAAGAGATAGTGGCATCACCCTGGAGATGCTGATGCTGCTAGCAATACCAATTTCTATGCATTGCTTGAGTGACAAAAGGTCGATCGAAAGAAGTTTTGTATTAGCGGGAGTCATTAATGGGGGTGACGGAGTAATAAAAAAACAAGCAGAAAATTCTGGTGACTTCTCCTGCGACTGCTTCCCCCGATTCGAAAGATCTTTATCTGTTGGAAGGAATGGAAAGAGGGGAATACCTGTTTCCCGCGACTTAGGTTTGAACGAAGATATTTCTGCAGGTTCAACGAAGAAGGAGAAGCAAGTTCGTTATGATGCGATGATTCCTCTGGTTTCCGGTAGGTGGAAGGCATGCATGGTGAGGGAGTCACTCCTTGGCGGAGATATATCCAAGGATGAGACTGAGAGGATTCAAGCATTTTGTAGGGATAGGTGTTTACAAGATTCAAGTAGGTTTTTCAAATTCTATAACTATCTGGTAGTTTCTAGAAATAACCAAAGTGATTTCGATTCGTTATTCTTTTGGGAAAATCATAACAAGCGAGATCTGGGTCGGTTACAAGCAACACAATTGAGAAGCGACTCATTAAGTCCCGTAGTATTAAACTCCTACGACAAGGCGTTACTTGAATCCGGAAATTCAGCAGATCACCGGGGGGATGGATCGGGATTTTATTTCGAGCGAGAAGCCTTTTCCAACTTGTCTTCATTTACGTCTTGTGAAAAGACGACGTCGTTTCGTGGCTGTATATCCGGATTAGATTGTGACAAAAATGGGGAAGAATTTCCCATTCTACACACTTATTCACAAATGAAAAATGGATTAACAAATCGACTCACCGAATTTCTCTCGATAATTGAGAAATCGAATCTGATTTTTGGTGGGGCAGTAGTTATTGACGTCAGTAATAGCGTCAAATCTGGGAAAGGATTTCCATTGGAAACGAAGGGTGACATGCCGTTTACTCAAATATCTGGCAAAAAACTTGGGCTAGCAAGTAGCAGACACCTCAACCTCAATGAGATTCTTCCAAACTATTTTCAAATATTTTTAGGTATACCTAGAAAAATAAGTAATCGAAGTGAAAATACTACTTTTTTAAACTAATTGAAAGAAAAGGGTAACATACATTCAATATATTCTTTAGTTAGATTGTATGGACGAAATAGAATCATACCTCTCTACTCAACATACATATTTCTTTTCCATGACTATTTCTGCGCATTATTTGCTGAATATTTCTTCCAAATCAAATATCGGTTGGATGGCTGGACGGGGGGCGGGGAGTACACCGGTGTAACAAGAATTGCAACTGAATAAATAGTATTGAAATGGAAAGATAACGTAGAGCGCCTATTGAACGAATATATTACCTTTCAAATTGATGAGTATAGAAATGTTCAGTCAAATGTGCATAGATGGCTCGATACGACCGGGGATTCGTCTTTTTTCCCCGTCGGGGAAGTCTTAAAGTGTGACTTGGGGGAATCAATTTGCCGTGTATCAATAATAAGAAACAAATTACTGAGTAATGTTGGTGTCAGTCTCGGTAGTAACAATCAACAGAACGAAAAAGATTTTCATCGATTTCTTAATGCTTTTTTTCTTTACAAAATGATTGTTGCTGAGGTTACTCGCCAGAAAGCTTTGATATATACCATTGATTATTGCATCGAAAAATTGAACGATATAGATCTCGAGAAATTGAACAAGATAGATCTCATGAAGCTTGATCTTCTATCAAGTTTATTCGATGGTTACATTGACGAACAGATACTTTTCCTCAAAACAATTCTTGAGAGAAAAAAGAGTTTATTCATTGAATCCAAACTGTTAATGAGTAAGAAATCGGTAGGCTCTTCGACCGAGCTGGAACCTGCAGTGAATCCTACTTCTCTCGGGTTGCCCCGCATCGAATCCATCCGAGCAGGATTTTCAAACGATGCTCTTTCCATTACGGGGAGGCAATTTCGGAATCCGTTTCTGCATGATTTAAACCGTGGGGGAGGTTCAACTAAAGATATTGGTGGAAATATTTCGAGATACATTTCCGATCAGGTTAATAAACTAAACTTTCTAGACGACTCACCTATACGGAACTGTGCTGGAAGCAACTTCATTCCGAGAATCAAAAGGGATTTTTTTATTGGGAGATGCAACAGTAGTTATCTCAACGTCCTAGAAAACTTCTATGCGGGCTCCGAAGATGAATATGCGGGCTCCGAAGATGAAACCATCTCATCTAGTATCATCTCAATTATTCATCCCCAACTGTCGGATTCGTTGTCATCCAATTTATCGAGACAGACAGCAGGGGAGGTTGCTGGCCACGTACCCACACCAATTCAATTTATTTTGTCTAATCTGCATGAATCCACAGCATTAGTAACTCATTCAGATGGACTTTCCAATTCTGTTTCGGATCTAAAGAGGTTACTGGCGAGTTTGAACTCATCTCCTCGTGAAACGATAGAGTCATTTCTATATTCGTGCAGTAGCGCTGGAGTTTATTTGGGGAAGACGTCGATAAACTCCGATTCGTCGTCGGATCAGCGACCCCAATCTCGTCCCAAGAATCTGGTATTGGATCGGGTCTATCAGAAGAATTTGTCTATTAGGTATTTCTGGGAACCGGAAGAAATGGAAACATCTTACTGGTCGCTAAGACTCCCATTATGCAACGATGTAACATCGAGATCTCTAGCAGAATCGATTGGAAAGGAGGTTGCGCGCGAAGATACGGACTACGCGGATCAATCTATCCGGAGAGAGGCTATTCGTCCATCCCACTTTATCAATTTCAATGAATTATTAAAAGATTTAAACAGATATAAGATCTCTTGGATCTTTTGGAAAGACAATATCGGTGAAAAATGGAGCTTATTTAGAGATTATATACCTTGGTTTTTTACCCCCACCTGGTGGAGATACTTCTACGATCCGATTAGAGAAACATATCCAGAAATAGTACTTAAAATAAGTTATGACTCAAATCATAATTTTCCTAGAATTTATAAAATAATTGCTGAGGATGTAGTAGATGGCGCGAAAGCCTATTTAATCCAAAGACTGCAAAGCCTAGGATTGAGGTTTGACAACGATTCTATCAATACTATAGTATCCGAGATAGGTCTTCTTATTTTCGAAGAAATTCCTGATGAAGCGGAGATTTTACATTCGGGAGGATGGTCAGTATCTCAATTTTCCAATAGGTCTATCTTCTATTACTTCATTCTTTCAGTATTAATTGTTCTTGCATTATTCAAACACCCTTTGTCTGCCGTTTCGGGTTTCAATTCCTTTCATTCATGGAAACGTTTCAATACTATTGAATATCTAACAGACCCAACGCGTGGATCCTATTTGAAAGAGGTAATGTATTCCCCTTCGACGAGCTAAATGTCAACGAGAGATCTACTAATCTATTCTTTGAATAGATTCCTGAATTATATAAATAATATAATCTTTTTCTCCTTTGTGAAAAATGAACTCGATTCATGGATGTTTCATAAAGAAAGCTCCGATATCCTAGATAGTAAGAAAGAACTACTGACTCAACATTTAGTGACGAATAAAATTCTTCATAGGTATGTGTCGAAATTGAATTCCAACTATGATTTATTGAGCGACGAGATTTCTCATGAACCTTATCCACAAGAAAGATCTAATGTTTTGGCATACTTACTTCAATTCTGGCAAAATGATCTATTGAGTCACAAGATCCGTAAGTTGGATCCTGCGGAGAAGTGGGCTTTTTCCGCCCTCGAGAGAAATATTCTATTTTCAGCAGCAACGGGACGAAGAGGCAGTCTACTAAATATGCCATGTCATGACATACCTATCTCACTCCAATCGGGATTATTACCATCTAAAGGAATTTTGCTAGTAGGACCCATAGAAACTGGCCGATCTTCCATTATTAGAGATGTAGCATTCGATTCCTACTTTCCAGTGGTGAAACTACCACTGAAGAAGCTGATATACAACCGATCCTTTTTTAATAATGCACGTGGAAATTTCATCTCGAAAGAAAGCGTACACCGATTAAATTTCGTTTTTGAAATGGCGAAAGAGATGTCTCCTTGTACACTATGGATTCAAGATATTCATGAATTGAATATTCATCGTTCGTATCATAAGCTAGAAGCTGATCCCAAATTCTTACTTTGCCAAATATTGAAAAGTATTGGTGACAGGCGCAGCAATTCCAACATCCGCAGGAATGTTGTTATCGCTACGACTCACGTACCTGCGAGGATAGATCCAGCTCCAATAGCTCCGAACCGGTTAAACTAATTAATAAATTTTCGAAAATCCAACGGGTATCAACGTCACAAAGAATTACCAATCCTATTACGTATCAAAGGTTGCGAAATGGAGGCTAATCCGCCTCTTCCCCCTATTGAAGGTACCGGGTCCGGAACTACGGGTTATAGTAAACGAGATTTATTCCTTCTTGCTAGTGAGGCGTTATTGATAGGTACTTCCAGAAGAAGTAAGATTATATGCAGCGACGCAATTGAATTAGCTTTGCATAGACAACATTCGACTGCTAGTGATATGGGCAATGGGATAGAATCCGGTTCTGAATGGGAAATCTTTTCTCACGAGATAGCGGAAGCTACTTCAAAGAATAGTTTGATAGATACTTATCTCACAAATACATATATTGGTCGTAACGCGTTAAAAATGCGATTCTATTATTTGTCTAACTGGTATGTGGAACCTCCAATAACCAAGTCAACATTTAATGAATTCACTCTATTTTCGCATATCCTAGGGATACTAGCTGGATTAGTAGCTCGTGATTCGCTCCAAATGGATATGAGAAAGAAAGAAAATTTCATTGTTATCGACAAACTCGTAGAGAATGACTTGAACCTAGCTTGTGGTGTACTAGAAAACCTCTCGACTAATTTTTCACGTTCAGAAATTTGTAGAGACGAAAATCGACACGGTAATAGTCTTTCCTTTTCCGTTCCTATCGCTAAACCCAAGTATTGTTCAGGTGTAACCTCTACAAGTCGTTCTTCTAAATTTATGAGAAAGGGGGGATTTAGCAGTCTAACCGACTTCGAACTGCAACAGTCACCCGAACTAATAAACTCAAGTCCGACGGAAGTGTCGCGTGAGATCACTTGGTCCCATAAGGCTTGGCGTCTCCGTTTCCTGCGAAGCGGGGCTTATGAATTGATGAGGGTATTATCTGAACCCAATCATTTGTATAATTTAATTCTCCTCTACCAAAATCAGAATTATATACCCCAACAAGATTTCGAATTCAATAATATTAAGGGTGACAGAAGTAAATGGTGTGAGAAAAGCGGATATCTATTCAGTTTTGAAAAATCTGCGACTAATGTGACAGATAAATCTATTAAAAGATTGGAAAACCGGTTGGATAATATGTTGCTACGTGAGCAATTTCTCGAATTGGCAATATCCGGCGACTCATCTAATGAATATGAAACACACTGTAATCGATTCGATGAAACGACTCGACTCTTCGGGGGGCGCTTCATCTGGGACCCCATGCTTCTGTTCCAGCCAGATCCTAACATTCCTTCCTCGCGTCGCAGCTTGTTGCCGACAAAAGAACTGGCGCGGAGGCTTTACGCCATTTACGGCATGAGAAGGCAGCACCTTAATAAAATGTCAAATAAGAAAATTAAAAATTTCTTTCTCTATCGTGAAGATAATCCGAAATTGAAACCTGACTCATCTATTAAGCGGTGGAATAATCTCCCCTTGGATGAAGAGGAGCGAGATTCCGAATACGTCAAAGAAACTTCCTCTATGGATATACATCTGCAATATCCGCAGATATTTAGTCCCGCTCGCTTTGATTCCTACGTGGTGGCAGAAGATTTCCCAGAGCGATTTATTCGGTTTAGGCTTCTGGTTCACAGAAACAAATGGATGAGGCGAAACCGTTGCCCATTTCAGGATTTTCTTATCTATAACATGTTGCTTGAAATTTATTAATATCTATTCAATCCGTTCTGGTTTGGTGGGGCGTCACTGGATCCAGCGACGAAACACTTTTTTCATGAAAGTTCATAGAACAAATCTTAGATACCCCTCATTCTGTCTAGATCTCTAGCAATATAATTAGAAGCCAAGTCAGTAAAAGGAAGGTCTATATTTTCCTTTTACTGATACAAATCATTTTATTGCAACATCTTAAATGGTTAAGGAACTGAAGACCATTTCTTATATGAGTCTTTTATGAGTCTTTCTGCTTAGAAAGAAGATTGGGAGGGAGCAATAGCTTATTCCGTAGGGATTTTGCGAAACAGCTTTTTAACATCACGCTTGGAATAGATCCTTTATCTCAGAAAATTGTGGATTTACTCCCCTCCCCAGATGACTGATTGATTCGCTCATTCCAATCGCTCAATACACCGGAATTGGAGTGGGGGTCCCCAAAAACGACCTCTGAATAGCCAGGGTCCTTGCCTTGGGGTATTCAAGGGGGGGGGGGGTAAGGACGCACAAATCTTTTTCCCCTCAATTGTTGGAGCTGGAAATAAGCACGATAGTGAATCATTCACAGGTTGGTGGGTCATGGTCCAACGCAATTTGATTTGGCATATGTGGGAAACACAACTATCCAATTACTAGGAATTACTGACGTAGATTCGAACGAATCTCCCCGGGTAGGATTCGAACCTACGACCAATCGGTTAACAGCCGACCGCTCTACCGCTGAGCTACCGAGGAAAGTGGTAGGGGATTCAGTCCTATACACACCCGAAGACCTTTGTTCTTCGAACCGCTTCTAAATCTGTAATACGTTAAGCTTTCTCCGACATTTCGTGAAGTAAACTTCGCGTACACTCTAACTCCCATTATAGGAGGAGGCGGCGGCGATAGCAATCCCATTTGAATGGAAGGGTCCCCGAATCATGGGAGAGGGGGAGGGGGGGCAATCGATCGAGGTCGAGATCAACCCCACAAGCCCCCCACGATCTGTATCGATTAATCACCAATTAGTACTTTCTATTCCCCCCCCTCCAAGAAGCATAGTAGAATAGCCGCAGGATTCTCCTACCTCATAGAAAGAAGTAATATCTTTGGGGAATGGAAAGAGCAAAAAGGGGAGAGATAGGGATGGGGAAGATGAACAATAGTCGGGAGAAATGAACACGAATTGGAGCTTCGTGAAACGAAAGTAGCAGTTTACGGCAAGGGCGGGATTGGGAAATCAACAACTAGCTGCAACATATCGATAGCTTTAGCTAGACGGGGAAAACGGATACTACAAATCGGGTGTGATCCCAAACATGATAGTACTTTCACTCTCACGGGATTCCTAATACCTACAATTATAGATACCCCACAATCGAAAGATTATCATTATGAAGATGTGTGGCCCGAAGATGTAATCCATAGGGGTTATGGTGGGGTAGATCGCGTCGAAGCCGGCGGACCCCCCGCAGGGGCGGGCTGCGGGGGATATGTCGTAGGAGAAACGGTGAAGTCATTGAAAGAATCAAACGCTTTTTACGAATACGACATTATTTCATTTGACGTTTTGGGGGACGTAGTTTGCGGGGGCTTCGCTGCTCCACTGAATTATGCGGATTACTGTATTATTATAACAGATAATGGATTCGACGCCCCTTTCGCAGCAAATCGCATTGCCGCATCGGTCAGGGAAAAGGCGCATACCCATCCCTTACGGCTAGCCGGTTTGGTGGGAAACCGAACATCTGAAAGAGACTTAATTAATAAATATGTAGAAGCTTGTCCCATGCCCGTACTAGAAGTATTACCTCTAGTTGAAGATATTCGTGTTTCTAGGGTAAAAGGAAAAACTTTATTTGAAATGGCTGAATGCCAACCAAATCTGAATTTTGTTTGTGATTTTCATTCAAATATAGCGGATTAGACTCTATCTAAGCCGGAGGGAGTCGTACCACGGGAAATTCCAGATAGGGAATTATTTAGCTTACTTTCCGACTTCTATCTAAATCCCAACTCCGGAAGGAAGCAGAAAACTCAAAATGATCAGCAAGATACTCTGCATGATCAACAAGATACTCCACTTGATTTTACGATTATTTGACACCGAAGAGGCTACATCTTCGCATATACATCCATATCAATCTACACCTCCCCAAGGAAACACTTTCACGAAGACTCCCGAGATTCCTACTTTCGAGTGCGAAACTGGTAATTATCACACTTTCTGCCCCATCAGTTGTGTAGCTTGGCTATACCAAAAAATTGAAGATAGTTTTTTCCTGGTAGTAGGTACAAAAACTCGTGGTTACTTTTTGCAGAATGCTCTTGGAGTCATGATTTTTGCAGAACCTCGTTACGCAATGGCAGAACCGGAAGAGGGAGACATTTCGGCTCAGTTGAATGATCAAAAGGAATTAGAAAGAATTTGTTTGCAAATAAGAAACGATAGGAAACCCAGTGTTATTATTTGGATCGGCACCTGTACCACAGAGATAATAAAAATGGATTTGGAGGGCATAGCACCCAAATTAGAAAAGCAGCTTGGAATACCGATTGTGGTCGCACGGGCAAATGGGTTGGACCACGCTTTCACCCAGGGGGAAGATACTGCATTGGCGGCTATGACACATAGATGTCCGGAGTATAATCGTCGTACCACGCACCAACATGGAGAAGACATGGCTAGGCATGTTGCGGTTGACGTTGCCCCAAGCAAGAAATTTTTTGACGAAAGGGGTAAGTCAAATATGTGTAATTTAGTACTTTTTGGATCTCTGCCTTCGAGTGTCGCTTCTCAATTGAATTTGGAATCGAGGCGTCAGTCTGTTTCTGTGTCGGGTTGGCTACCCTCGCAAAAATACACCGAACTCCCCGCTTTGGGGGAAGGCGTCTACGTCTGCGGAGTGAACCCTTTCTTGAGCCGAACGGCGACAACACCAATGCGTCGGAGGAAATGCCAGTTGGTCGGGGCGCCTTTTCCTATCGGTCCTGATGGAACACGCGCTTGGATCGAGAAAATTTGCTCAGTATTTGATGTAAAACCAGATGGCTTGGAAGAAAGAGAGAATCAGATATGGAGAAATCTTAGCGATTACCTTGAAATAATAACTGGTAAATCCGTCTTTTTCATGGGAGATAATCTATTGGAAATTTCTCTAGCAAGATTTTTAATTCGATGCGGGATGGTTGTTTACGAAATAGGTATCCCCTATATGGATAGGCGATATCAAGCTGCTGAGCTATTGCTTTTGCAATATACTTGTGAGAAGATGAAGAAGCCCACGCCCCGGATTGTTGAAAAACCCGACAACTATAGTCAGGTGCAGCGTATGCATGAGCTACAACCTGACTTGGCAATTACTGGAATGGCCCACGCCAATCCCTTGGAGGCTAGAGATATAGATACCAAATGGTCAGTCGAATTCACATTTGCGCAAATTCATGGATCTGTTAACGCGAGAGACGCTCCGGAGCTAGTTACTCGTCCATTGCGACGTAGAAGTGATTCTGTATCAGGCTGCCGCAGCTTATCGAGACAGACAGTAGATGTCTAATTAAGCTGCTATCAAAAAAGTAATTGTTGGAAATTGGTAATTAATCATTATGAAAAGTTATATAGTCATCTATAAAAGTTCTTAATCAAAAAACTTGTTCATTTCATTAGTTCTTTTTTTTTTGTTTTATGATTGAGAAAATAACTCCCAACCTCTCTGGTCAAGTTTGCGGTCCAAATCTGTAATTGATTTTCCAAAATCATTTGTCTTATTTCACATTCGCGTGTATACTGTACATAGTATGGATACGAGCATTGTAGGAGTGGATATTTAGATGGGGAATACCACTTGAGGGGTCTAAATGAAGAGAGAAAAGTGCGAAGATTGGGAATCAAATGGGGCAGCAATTCCGCACATCAAAAATACTACAACGAATACAAATATAGATATATTGAATACTTTGTCACTAACTGGGCTGAAATCGATGAGTCCTTATATACTTTTTGGCCTATACTACGGCTTACTCGCTACACTACCTGTGGGACCTTCCCAAATTTTATGTATGAGATCCTTTCTTTTGGGGGGAAATATCAGCGGTCTCGCGTCTTTGAGTGGTTTGATGCTGGCGCAGCTAGCAACTACGGCATCAATATATTGCTCGCCAATCTATATATTGTTATCAAAACCACATCTACTAACCGTCGTTGTAATACCTTACATGGTCGTATTTTGTCTGACAATTAACGACTTACCAAATTATCAAAGTTTGCGTCCCGTCACCTCGTTGCGTGACTCCCGGGTAGTAAGTCTATTCTTCAATAGCTTCTTGTTTCAAGTCTTGAATCCCATTCTACTACCCAATCCTGTGTTGACAAGACTAACCCACCTGCTTTTCTTTCGCTACAGCAATAATTTACTATTTGTAATAACTAGTTTCTTAGGTTGGTTAACTGGCCACATAGCGTTCAGCTACTTGTCCAAACTACTTCTGATTCGTGTAAAAAAAGATTCGCCAATAACATATCTATTGGTAAAACGTGCTATCTATACAACTTTTAGTATTGTTTTTGTAGTAAACGCGTTGATTTATCTGGGTAGAGCTCCGGTGTCTTTTTGGACCATAAAGTTCATGAATGAATCCCATGATAAAGAAATGTCTTTTTGGGAAATTGCGGAGTACCCAGACTTTTTGTGGTGGTTTCTCAAGCCGTGGCCTACCTCTTTCTTCGATCCCTCAAGAGGGAATCGAGGTAATCGATTCATCAGAAATAGCCGATCCGATATAAACAGCAGCTTTTACAAGGGAAAAACATCTACATATTTCTTCAAGAAGTGTCTAACTGATGGAAAACAGAGATTATGCTTCGCAGCGTTGCCCAGTTTGTCAATTTTTGAAAAATAATTGGAGAAATCTCTAATTGGGTCCCGTAGGTTTGCGGGGACCTATTCCTCATATCGAAGCTGGATTTTGCAAAAATTGGTAAAAAATAAAATTTTCCAAAAAGAATTAATAGATCGAGTCAAATTATTGGATACTGGGTCTCTCTTTTCGAAAGCGATGGAAAGAAAAATTCGATTGGTAAGTGGGGGTGGGGGAAGGGTACCCCACGTCTACGACCCTTTCGCGGATAATTTACGTGGGCGGATTCCGGTCCCACAAACATTTTTAACGGGGGATGAGTTGGGTTTGACCAGATGGTATTGGACTGAGTTGGAGACGAGGAAAAAAGTTAAAGGGGGAAGAGATGCTGCTGTAATTAAAAATAATTTCATCGAGGATTGGATTTCTTTGGGTAATGGAAGATTGAGGCGAGGAGGCAGGAATCCTCTACCGTGGGAAACTTTGCCAGCAAAAGCTCGACGTATGTTCCAATTTATGTTCAAAAACCGAGTTTTGTACGATTATGACGTACAAAAGATTCTCAGGAAGATAAAATCTCCGTCCGGGCCTGTTGTCACTTGGGGAGAAATAACGAACCTGGATCCCGAGGATCAAGCATTATTTCTGACCTACATGAAACAAGAAGAGAATTGCTACAAATTTGATCGAATTTTATTGTCAAATAGATTTGTGATAAGCGGCCGGAAATGCCCCCTACACCCGAAGAGGGGGGTGCGCACACTTCACAAAATTGAGGATCTGAGTGCAAATCTAGCTCGGAATAACGAATTATACTTCGATACTGAGTTTGATTTTCCGGGAGCAGATGGCGATATCCGTCACAGAAAATTGCGGAATGTTGGCTTCACCTTCGCAAAGGGAAAACCCAGATCAACGAAATTAGTGAAACGATATGCAGGAATATCCGACTTCCGTCGAAAATTCTTGAAGGGGTCCATGCGGTCCAGGAGACGAAAGACATTGCTCTGGAAAACACTTCAAGAAAAAGTGCGTTCGGCTTTTTTCCTCAGATTAATGGAAATACCAATTCTACTTCAACTACCCGTTGAGCAGTTAACGGGTTCGAAGACCGAAAAATCGTTGACTGGCTCGAAAAAAATCACGGATTACCAATTTGGGCAGCAATTAACTACTTCCTCGTCGACGAAGAAAACTTTAAGTCAGTCTAAACTTGCTCGTTCAGCTGTAGCGGCTAGATCAGACATAGGTCCCATTCATAATGGAAGAGGCTACATGCTGGTTTTTCAATCGAGATTCCGAAAGTTTATAAAGCTACCTGTACTTATAGTTTCTAAAACTATTGGCCGTATATTGCTTCGGCAAAATTCCGAATGGAATAAAGACTGGACGAGATGGAAAAAAGAAATTCACATTAATCGCACGTTTGACGGTGAGGAGTTCTCGCAGGATCAACTTCCCCCCCGCTGGTTGAGAGAAGGTATACAAATAAAGATTTTATATCCGTTTCGGCTGAAGCCCTGGCACTCCGGTGGGGATAAAAAACGACTGACTCCTCGGAAGAAATATATGAAAGCTGACTCTATTGGGTATCGAGAATCGAAAAACAAACGGAGGTTGAAACAAAATAGGCCTAGATTTACTTATTTAACTGCTTTGGGATATCAGACAGATATACCTTTTGGAAGTATCCAAAAACAACCTTCATTCTGGAGGCCTGTGAGAAAGGAACTGATTCGAACTTGCAGGGAGGGATTTTCACTGGGAACCAAGCAAGCCTACCGTTTTCTCGATTCCAAATTCAATTTGGGGAAAATGTTGAAACCAAGTTTAATGTTACTAAAAGAGTTCAACCTGTTTTTTAAGGCCGGAGGAGTCTCAGCTGACTCCGTCCCGACTTATAATACTCGGATACGTCCCATATTAATCGACGATACAAATAAAATAGTAGAATTGAATTTCGATTTTGATAAGGAAAGAGATGGGCGATCCATTGATGTCGGCGAGGAAGTGCAACCAGCTAGTGATATTAGTAAGCAATTAGTTACTCAAAAATCAACTAGTAAGAAATTTGTGGCGAATAATTACGTAACCGGATTACCAAATCCGTTAAACGGGAGGGTTGACCTGGATCAACCGGACGCTGAAACAACTCAAGTTGATGAATTAACTTTAGATTACAGGTTGGAGGATACAGACCTCGCCAATTTTACAAAATTCGATGAGGAAGAATTGACAGGTTTTAAAGAAATGACCTCGAAGTTACATATACTCGTTGCAGAAGCAATCGAGAAATCGCTTTTGGTTACATCAACATCGTATCTAAAAGTTAACAGAGATTTCTGTTATTATTTCAACGAACTTGTCGCGTTGCGCGCGCAACTAGTGGAAGTAATTAATACCACCATTCAGGAGACAGATTTAGGTTTCTCCAGATCCAAAAATAGATTGCCACGGTTTGGCAAAACTCAATGGTTACCTCAAGCTTATCTCTATAGCAGTGTTTGGGATCTCGGCGTGAAAAGAAACTTAAACCTGAATTTATTGGTGACTGGTAGCAGGGGCAATCCTGAGGAAGGGGTTAAAAACGACGGGGGCCCGGGTGGTAAATCAAACCCTTACAAGTCTGAGCAACCTTCGTCTTATTCGGCAGATTCCCCCAGGCTTTCAATTGGGTACGACTCAGTTACTTCAAGCTCAAGTGAAATAGGTAATTGCACAGATATCTTGTTTGATAATGCGACTAGTAAAGTTGCAAAGGAATTTCTCAGTGAACAGGTTTTGAAGTGCATAGAAGAATGGGGATTTTTGAAGAAGTTATGTGATCTAGACGCCAGTAATTGGAATAAATGGTTGGATTGCTTTTCTGAATACAACTTGCCACTGACGCTGTGGCGCGACGTAGCACCCTACAGATGGAGAATTAGTTCCGATTGCTTGAACGAACAACTCAGTGATATCGAAAAGAAAGTTGCAAATGAACGAGAATGCCATGTCCTTCGAGGTGAGTTACACAGCTATTCTATATATGCCAGAAAACCCTTACTTAGGGATCGGGTTAGAAATCTCAGTAGGCTTCGCAAACGTAGATACCTATTACAAGGTCTCATTGATTTTGTACGAAGTGGGGATATGCAAAAACTTTCCATCCGACGAGATGCTGCCGCGCAAAGATTTTGTCGCGAAAATCGTATTTCAGAAATGACTAAAGTAAGGGGGAGGGGGATGAATAGATTCCCTGACTTCCGCACTTCCGATTCAGAGATCAAATTCAACTCTAAGTTTGATTTGATGCCGTGGTTAGTTACAGATTCTGCAGGAGCAAAAGACCTTTTTAAGAAGAAGAAGATAAGGAGGTCAAGAGATCCTATTTTGAAGGATAATACTACATACGGAATAGCACCAGATATAAATCGTAGATTCCAAAAAGTATCTGATGAACTATACGAAATAATGCTAGATGAAAGGGAAGATGCGGACTACCTATTTCGGTGGAAGTGGAAGTCTGAAGTGAAGCTAGAAAATTTGAGAAGCCTAACAGCTCTCGCAAGAATGTTAGGAGATGACCGCGATCTCGTCACACTTTGTGCGAATACCTGTGTGGATTCGGAGCTATTAGACCTATATTTCGACGCAACAACGAAACTTGGTCTTTTCTATGACTTGTCCATTCTCTCGGCTCATCGTCTACCAATATTATTTGACGACCAAAATTTGGTATACAAAATAATTAATCCCTTGTTAAAATTCAAGTCTAGGTTGAAAAACAGAGTCAAGAGACGGATATACAGAAAAATATATAGTGATACTTATATCTCAAAATTGTCACTTGTAGCCACAGAAGTAAACAAAAAACGGTCTCGCACTTACAACATCGGAGATCTCTTGCTTCCGCGACGTCGGCGGGAATTTCGATTCCTCCGATCTCTGCTAATGTCGAGATCTACAAAACCGGGAGCACACTACCTCGACTCCAAATCTGATTCCATATCGAAAATTGAACGGACCCGCTGTGGCAAAGAATCTGAGCCTTCGGAGCTAGGGGAAGTTCAAAAAGTTAAACGATTTCTATGGCCCAGCCACCGTCTAGAGGAATTAGCCTGCACTGGTAGATTCTGCTTCAACACTACTACTGGAAGCCGATTCACGACACTTAAAATTCGTATGTATCCCATTATTCGGAATTAGCGAGAGTGAAGGGGTATGAAGCACAAAACAAAGATTTCAACAGATGTGTAATTAATTGGAAATACCGAAGCGGAGGTATTTCCAATTAATTACGCAATATATATAACGTGAATCGTGACAGAAGTTGTGACTGTTCGTGGATGAGACATAGATACCCACGCCTACCTACTGCACATCACACCTAAAAAACTTAAAAAAATCGGACTTCGTTTCGTCCAAGGCGCTATTGCTGCAACTGCTGACTAAACAGCTTATAATCGATTTGAGATGGAGCAAGCAATCGTAATTATTATCATTATTACTACGGATAAACATAAAACGGATAAACATAAATCTATTGACGCGCATCTAGTCGGTGGGAACGGGGGTACTGGGTTCACCGCTTCCCAAATTCATTATTTGACTCATCAGATTTTGAAGCTTACTTCCCACCTGGAATCACACTCCGAAGACTACTCATCCCAAAGAGGTTTGCGAAAATTACTCGGTAAACGTAGGCGTCTTTTGATTTATTTATCCGATGAGAATACAGCTCTCTACACCAAAGTTGTGAAAAATTTGGGTATTCGGGGTTTAAAGGGGCGTTAAAAATTGAGCAGAGGTTTGGTATTTCAACACGTCGTAATTGGCGCAGCTTCTTCCGGCGAAGCTAGATCCTGCGATATTTACTGGAGAGGAAGTAACTCACGGGTATGCATCTTAAAGAATTGGATCCAGTTACAGTAAGCATGGGCCCTCATCATCCATCTATGCATGGTGTTCTTCGGCTTGTTGTTACCTTAGATGGCGAAAATGTCGTTGATTGCGAACCAATCTTGGGATATCTGCATCGAGGAATGGAGAAAATTGCTGAGAGCAGGACGATTTTGCAATACCTTCCGTACGTAACGAGGTGGGATTATTTAGCCACTACGTTTACCGAAGCAGTAACGGTCAATGCGCCGGAGAAATTGGCAAATATTCAAATCCCCGGAAGAGCTAGCTATATACGCGTAATCATGCTCGAATTGAGCCGAATAGCTTCGCATTTGTTATGGCTTGGGCCGTTCCTGGCAGATATTGGTGCACAAACTCCATCTTTCTACATATTTCGAGAAAGGGAAATGATTTATGACTTGTTCGAGGCTGTTACCGGTATGCGAATGATGCATAACTACTTTCGCATCGGAGGAGTTGCCGCAGATTTGCCTCATGGATGGGTAGACAAGTGTTTAGATTTCTGTCATTATTGTCTTCCAAAAATTCATGAATATGAACGGCTAATTACGAGGAATCCTATCTTTTTGAAACGGGTAACGGGGGTAGGTTTCATCAGCAGGCAAGACGCTATCAGTTGGGGTTTATCTGGACCTGTATTACGGGCCTCGGGAGTTCAGCGGGATCTTCGGAAAGTCGACCACTACGAATGTTACGACAACCCGGATTGGCAGATTAAGTGGCAAGAAGAGGGAGATTCCTTAGCTCGTTATTTGGTGCGAATTGATGAAATGAAGGAATCAATCAATATAATTCAACAGGCGCTGAAACTTCTTCCAGGAGGTCCATATGAAAATTTGGAGGGTCGACGTCTCGTCCAACAAAAAAAAGAAATAGACTGGGGTGGTTTCAATTACCAGTTCGTTGGCAAGAAATCTTCTCCCACTTTTAAGTTGCCTAAGCAAGAGCATTACGTAAGAGTAGAAGCTCCCAAGGGAGAATTAGGAATCTTTTTGGTTGGAGATGACGGTGTTTTTCCTCGGAGATGGAAGATTCGCCCACCTGGTTTTATAAATTTGCAGATTCTTCCCCAATTGATAAAAGGAATGAAGCTCGCAGATATTACGACAGTATTAGGTAGTATAGACATCATTATGGGAGAGGTTGATCGCTGAAATGGCAACTCATATCGAAATTTACAGAAAACAATTAGTTCAATTATTTAATGAGTTAGAGTTTGCAACAACCTCCGTTGAATCAATTTGGATTCTAGTTTCTACTCTCACTTTAGTTACGGGAGTCACGACAGGAGTACCAGTAATCGTGTGGCTCGAGCGAAAGGTGTCTGCGGGGGTACAGCAACGTACTGGACCGGAATATGCGGGTCCGTTGGGAATTACTCAATCTTTGGCAGATGGAATCAAACTTCTGTTAAAGGAAGACATCATTCCATCCAAAGGTGATGCTTGGCTATTTATCACTGGACCAGCCGTTGTAGTCACACCAGTCTTAATAAGTTACTTGGTAATACCCTTCGACCAAAATATCGTTTTATCTGATCTGGGTATAGGTGCTTTTTTTCGGGTCGCTGTTTCAAGCATCGTACCTTTGGGTCTTCTTATTGCGGGGTACGCCTCAAATAACAAATACTCCTTTTTAGGTGGTCCTAGGGCTGCTGCCCAATCTATCAGTTACGAGATACCCCTGGCCTTGTGTATATCATCTGCATCCCTACGTGCGATTCGCCAAGCATTAATAATAGATGGAAACTTACTAGTTACTAGTTATTAGTAAGTAGTTGAAAGATATTATTAAGTAGTAGACCAAATAGTTAGTTGGGTGAGATCAAACGGCGTTTTCGCAGTTACGGGTTCAAACCCCACACCCCATGTACGGGCGTAGAAGCATATCCGAGCGGTGAATTGGACATCGCCTTACCCCAGGTCTAGGCTCCATCCAGGCTTGACGCGGGAACGCAGGTATTCGTTTTCCGCTTTCCCTTAGGATTAGATGAAAGTGAGCAGTAAGAAACACCAATATGCGCAAGAGATTTGTTAAGCAGAGAGGGTTGTAATGGAAGGGAGGGGCAACCAGAGCACTAAGATATCTAAAGAGTTGGAAATTGAAAATTTCCATCTGCCTTTCCTAGTGTTTCCGCACATGAAATACCCTCAGTCTAGGTAGGGACGGCTGAGTAGTGCATCCAAAAAATTTCAGTCTCGAGTATAGTCCTGTTCACTGCGATGATAACCGTTTGGAACGAAGTAACCCTCATAACAGTTTTGGTGATCAGAAAATCAAGTATGAACTTTTTTTAGTTTTAGCCTGGAGCTTGCTGCAACAGGCACATTGCCGAACTAGTCGATCTGATTTTTCCTTCTACCTTCAGATGGAACTAAAATTAATTTCATTTCTTTTTTCTATTTGGAGATGACAGAGATATATGTTGAACTTAAGAAGTTTTGCAACAGGTCGTAATTTGAGAATAAAAAAAAAATAAATGAGGTTGGGATAGATTCAGAAGCAATTGCCTTGTCGCGGCAAACGGAATCCCATCAATTTGAGTTGGTGATTTTTATTTCAGCCGCAGATGACGACCATGCGTCATTAATCCCTCTCTATGAAATTGATGAGGAGCCGTATGAAACTCTAATTTCATGTACGGTTTTGGATTAGAGGCGGAGGTCGCCGCCGACTACCCCTATCTGGTAGCTTGAGTACGGTTGATATAGTGAAAACGCAGTCTAAATATGGTTTTTTTGGATGGAATCTGTGGCGTCAGCCCATAGGGTTCATAGCATTCTTTATCTCGTCATTAGCAGAATGTGAGAGGCTGCCTTTTGATCTGCCGGAGGCGGAAGAAGAACTGGTAGCAGGTTACCAAACCGAATATTCAGGAATAAAATTTGGTCTATCTTATGTCGGTTCTCACTCAAATCCATTGGCTTCCTCGCCATTTGTAACAATTTCATATCTGGGTGGATGGGATTCCTCAATTCCTTTCTTTGAAAATCTTGGACGAGATTTTTCATTTCCAAATTCTAGCAGTGAGTCGTTCGACGTGTTGGGGCCAGGGGTGGGCATCATCACCACATTATCAAAATCTTACTTATTTATATTTATCTCTATCTTAACAAGATGGACTTTGCCTAGAGTAAGAATAGATCAATTACTAGATCTTGGATGGAAATTTCTTCTGCCTATTGCCTCAGGAAATTTGTTGCTGACAGCCTCGTTTCAACTTCTGACAATAAGCTAATCTCCTTCACTTCAGTTTCAGTTCAAGTCAAATCTGTTTAATCTAATAGAAAGGAAAAGAAACAAATATGCTGTTTGTTTCTTTTTCTGTACATATAATTTTATCTGTACCAAAAACAAGTAGCAAGTTGGGTTCATCTATCCTATGTTTTCCACACTAATTGAATTTCGAAGTTATGGGCAACAAGCCGTAGAAGCCGCGAGATATATAGGTCAAGGCTCCGCGGTTACTTTAGATCACTCAAATCGTTCACCCATAACTGTCCAATATCCGTATGAAAAAATTTTATCATCCGAACGATTTCGTGGACGCATCCATTTTGAATTTGACAAATGTATTGCTTGCGAGGTACGTGTCCGAGTATGTCCGATCAATCTGCCGGTCGTAGATTGGATCTTGATGAGGGACATCAAGAAAAAACGGTTGAAAAACTATAGCATCGATTTTGGAGTTTGCATCTTTTGCGGAAACTGTGTCGAATACTGTCCAACCAATTGCTTGTCAATGACTGAGGAGTATGAACTTTCCAGCTACGATCGTCATGAACTAAATCACGATCAAACGGCTTTGGGGCGTTTACCTCTTTCCACATCCCAAGATGTTTCAATTCAAGTGGTTTCGACTTCATTGAATTATTTATCCAAAAGGTTTGAGGGTGAAAAACTTAATACCTAATTAGTCACTTATCAATTATTTGGATTTTCTGAAAGGTCAATTGATTGATTTGGTTATTCATAACCAAAGGAAAAGGAAAAGAACGAGTATGAGGTAGAGGTATAAATTTCGTAAAATATTGAAGTAACTGTGTCCAACGAATCTATCTGAATTAATTCATGAATTTATTTTGTCACTAATAGAATCGGGTATTTCGCTAGGAAGTTTGGGCACGGTATCATTTGCTAATGTGGTTCATTCTGCTTTTTCCTCGGGGTCGGTTTTCACCCGTATATCCCTATCATACTTCGTATCGAATGCTGATTCCGTAGCTGCCGCACAACCGCTTGTCTATGTAGGAGCTATAAATGTGTTAATTGTGTCTGCTGCAATGGTTACCGACAAACTGACGCGATCCGATTCTGCCAATCGGGGCGTGGGGTACTTCACCGTTTTAGGAGCTTGTGCAGCCCTCTTTCTGGTATTGGTTAATACGATTCATAATACAAAATGGTTTGACATAAATTTCATCAATCAATCGGAGATTCTTTTGCCAAATACACCCAGGACTGACGTTCACCAACTCGGGTATAAATCACTGAGTGAGTTCTTAGTTCCGTTCGAGCTTCTTTCAATACTTCTTTTAGTTGCTTTGGCGGGGGCAATTAACCCAGCGCGTGACGAAGACGCAACTACAACTGACAAGAAATCACCTTTTTCATCATCTCGTAGTAATTCTCCATTTCTCTGATTAACCCTAACCCCCTGGAGTGGAAGTGGGAGAAAAAGAGTTGCGAGAAAAGTTGACTTATCAACATTTTTAGGGGGGACTTCAATAAATCATGTTTGAACACGGACTAATTTTAGGTGCTTACCTTTTGTGTGTCGGATTTCTCGGCTTAATTACGAGTAGAAATATGGTTAGGGCACTTACGAGTCTCGAGTCAATTTTCAATGCGGTTAATATAAATTTTATTACATTTTCAAATTTATTTAGCAATAAGCAAGCGGGGGGGGAGATATTTCCAATATTCGTGATAGCCATTGCGGCTGCCGAGGCCGCCACTGGGTTAGCCACTGCCCTTTCTCTTCAGAGAAATAGGAGATCTACTCGTATCGATCAGTTTAATTTGTTAAAATGGTGATTGATAAGTACATAAATTGATTTTATCAATCTAATCAATTTTTTGTTCAACTAGAGTATCCCTATCTATCAAATTGCTTTAATACCTCCCTCTACATCGTATTTTGAAAGTAGCCAACTTATCCTTTTAAAGAAAGGGGACAAGTTTTCAAAAAAAAAATAGGATCTGATCAGATGGATTTGGAAGTCAGTAGAAATATTTTACTTGGTAATGGAAATACGTATTTGCGTGAGGGACGAGGGGAAAAAAGTTTTACTTCAACTTTTTTACTAAATAAAAAAAAAAATTGGTATACGAATTCAATAGGAGTAAGTAAACTCAATGGCACATTCAGTGAAAATCTATGACACGTGTATCGGTTGTACCCAGTGTGTAAGGGCATGTCCTACGGATGTCTTAGAAATGATACCCTGGGATGGGTGCAAGGCAAATCAGATAGCCTCCGCTCCTAGAACAGAAGATTGCGTGGGTTGTAAGAGATGCGAATCTGCCTGCCCAACAGATTTTTTGAGTGTACGTGTCTACCTAGGGGCTGAAACCACCCGCAGTATGGGTTTAGCCTACTAGTTAGTTAATGAAACAGTAAAAATTAATTACTAAGTTATTTTGACTCGTACTCGAAGCTTCAAGATTGCGAAGTCCGAGTATGAGTCGTTGTAATTGGCCCACGCAGTTTCCCTCGTATCAAAAATTATTTTTTATTCATGATGAGTAATGTACCTCGGCTAACAACGATCGTTCTCTTTCCAATTCTTGCCAGTTTCTTGCTTCCAATTCTGCCTCGTGATGGAAACAGAATTATTCGATGGTATACCCCGGGCATTTGCATATTGGAATTCTCGCTGATTACTTATATCTCCCACTGCCACCTCCAATTCGAATCCCAGTCCATCCAGTTAGTAGAAACGTCCAACTGGATAAACTCCATTCATTTCCATTGGAGATTAGGTATTGACGGACTTTCCATGAGTCTTATTTTACTTACGGGTTTTATAACTACTTTGGCAACCCTAGCGGCTTGGCCGATCACTCGTAATACACGGCTATTTCACTTTCCGATGTTAGTTATGTATAGCGGTCAAATTGGGCTGTTTGCTTCCCGCGATATCTTGCTTTTTTTCTTCATGTGGGAGCTGGAACTAATTCCAGTCTACCTACTTCTATGCCTATGGGGCGGAAAGAGACGTCCATATTCGGCCACGAAATTTGTTTCATACACAGCCGGCGGCTCCATCTTCCTTCTAGTAGCAGCCTCAACCTTGAGTTTTTATGGAAACGGGGTACCCTCCTTCGATATCCAGGTTTTAATGAGTAAATCATACCCCATCTCGTTGGAAATTGCTCCCTACCTAGGCTTTTTAATTGCCTATGCGGTGAAATTACCGGTATTCCCCTTTCATACTTGGTTGCCAGACACTCATGGAGAGGCACATCACAGCACATGCATGTTACTAGCTGGGGTATTATCAAAAATGGGAGGATATGGGCTGATTCGAATCAATTTGGAGTTACTGATTCATGCGCATTTTTTATTTGGATCATGGCTGATACTGCTCGGAGCAATTCAGATTGTATATGCTTCTCTAGCTTCTATGAGTCAGCGTAATCTCAAGAGAAGGATAGCCTATTCATCAATTTCTCATATGGGTTTTGTAGCCATCGGGATTGGTTCTTTGACAGACGCGGGTATTAACGGAGCCATATCGCAAATGATTTCTCACGGCTTAATTGGCGCGGCGTTACTTTTCCTCGCAGGTACTTGCTGCGACAGAACGCATACTCTCCTTCTTGATGAATTGGGGGGAATAGCAACTCCGATGCCTAAACTATTTACCACGTTTAGCGCGTTCTCGCCGGCATCTCTTGCATTACCAGGAATGAGTGGTTTTGTATCGGAATTATTAGTATTTCTGGGAGTTGTTACCAACGAGCAATACTCATTTTTTTTCAAAGCGGAAATTACGGTGCTAGAGGCAACTGGTACAGTATTAGCCTCTATCTACTTGTTATCCATGTTACGCCGAATGTTTTATGGCTACAGGTTGTCCAATGAATCAAATCCTTATTTAATTGATTTTGGTCCGAGGGAGGTATTCACCTTGACCCGTCTCTTCCTACCAATACTAGGTATCGGTTCGTATCCAAATCTAATTTTACCTCTACGGAATAGTGAAGTATCCTCAATATTGTTTTCATATTCGAATGTGGGGTAGGGGGTGGGGGTGGGAGTGGACCCAACTCAAGTAAATTACAATATTATCAATAATTTGATACGGAAAAGAAAATTATTTGGTTTTCGGTTCTTACTTGGTAGAAAAGTTCGCCAATTCTAACCGCGCCAACGATACTTATATTATTATTATTATGCGACACGCCTGTCATTTTCCAACTGCTTATGCTTGCAGTCGCTAGCACGGATAAAAATAGACTGGGATGGGGAAACAGAAACAGACAAAAAAGTGGATGCAGCTACTTCCTGCTCATCTGTTAAATGTTTGTTTCTGTCCTCCCCCCCCCCTTCAATTATTTTCCCCACCAATTTTTCCTTTGCCTACCCAGTGAAGCCGAAAACCCAGTGAACTAAACGCGTCTATCTCCGACTTAGTAATTTTCAATTTCGTTGTTTTTATATTGGCCATCCGTAGTTATGTAATCCAATTCCCAACAAATTGACTCCCAAGAAGCGAACCCAAACTAAAAGAAAACCTGTAGATGCTGCCGCAGCTGGCCCCTCCCCCATCCACTTGTTGGTTATCCTAATGTGGAGGTAAGTAGCATATATTGACCGAGTTACTAGCGCCCAAGTTTCTTTAGGGTCCCAGCTCCGATAAGATCCCCGAGCTTCATTAGCCCACACCGCTCCGGAAAGTATACCAATGGTTAATAACGAGAACCCTAAGCCTATAATTTGGTAAGCCCATCTATCTAATCGATTAATTAATTGACATTTCCTTGAATTTGGGGGTGGTAGATGAAGGAAACTCCGTGCATCAGTTCCGCTACGAATGTTTGGTAAAGTACCACACTTGTTGCAACTGCGTCTTGAATCGGAAACGGAGTAATTGTTTATTTCACCGTAAGAAATACTCGGTGGAGATATTGCCGACGAAGATCCGCACAGCAGGGTTGCATAACTCAATGACGTCGTACTTACATGCGTCGTCGACCAATGAGACTGCGAAGCGGGTACTGAAGGCGTGGATTGCTGCATCTCCTCAGGGAGACCTGGAGTTGCGAAGGCGTGAGTCAGCATAGCACCCGGCGCTGTAATTGCACCCGACAACCCATTCCGATTCCCAACTTCCGAAATTACGTATAATAAGGAGAAGCTCCATGAAGGAAACATCGATGACTCGTACAGATTGCTTGGTGGTAGATGCCTAGTTTGGAACCAGCGGATTAATGAAAATTCCGTCGTACGGAGAAAAGCAATTGTCATACCCTTCTTGCTAAGTCTATTTGACTTATCAAATTCGTAAAATAAATTGGTCGGATTCGGCGGCGTAGCAGAAAAAAGCATCAAAAACGAGATTTGGAGAAAGGCGCGTTCCATATAGGTATACGTCGTAATGAAGGGAGACCAGTAAATTATTCCAATTTGATTTGATCAGATTCAAATCAGTTACTACCGAAATAATATTTTTCTTTTTTTTTTTGCACAAACGCGAAGAGGGATAAAATTACCGCTTTTACGACTCAAATAGAAATTAGTACCTAATTTCTATTGATTTGAAAAGTATACTGAATCGGAGAAAATACTTATCTATATTATATAGATAAAAAATCTATCTACATATTGGTAGATATTTTTCACTTATCTATTTAAGTAGATGCGGATGTAGAAGTTGGAAAATTTTTCAATGCCGCTACTCGGATTCGAACCGAGATGCTCTGGCACTGCTTCCTAAGAGCAGCGTGTCTACCTGTTTCACCATAGCGGCTTTTTCTGGAGATATATATATAGGTATGAAAATATTCTATATCAGTTTGGGATGGCACGTCAACGTCTGGTTGCGGAAAATATAGAAGTATACCGACAAATTACTATCGAAGTGGCAGGAGAGATAAAGGTTTTCTTGTTCTTCTAATAAATTACCTTAACAAATAGAATACCAATTTAACAAATAAATAATCAATGAAATTAAAAGAGTGCTAGCGCTAGCATGTAATGCGATACATACATATATATATATGTATATATATATATGTGTACATATATGACGGAATATGGCGCAGTTTGGTAGCGCGCCATCTTGGGGTGATGGAGGTCGCAGGTTCGAATCCTGCTATTCCGAATGGAGATAGAGTCACTAGGTGTGTAAAGAAGTAATAATATAGGTTTATTGCTTTTTCAGGCAAGCAATTGCCATGCTGAAATGCATTTAGATTTAGATTGGAAAACCTTTTGCTCCCCCGAGATCTGTGGGAGAAACTCCGAGAGAAAAGAAAAGGCAAAAGAGAGGTTTTTTTGACTTATTTCATCTTTCGGAGTCATTTGTTTTTTCCTCGCTCATACTTCAAGGAAAAGTATAGTCCTCTATCTTTTTTTCATTGCCCCGACTTTCATATGTCCTCATCTACCGGAATGAAGTAGCAGCTGCCAACTAGTTAGCCATTAACTTCTGCAATATCAAACCTATTTCACGTTTCAACTCGTTGTCTATTGAGTTCGATATTCATTAATCAAACTTACTTATGTCATAGACGTAATTGAATAAATCGTTACCGACGAGTGTCAAAACCGTCAGACAGAATACCTCAAATTTTTAATGAGGTATTCTAGATTATAAAGTCGGTTTTTTTGTTACTTAATGCACCAGTACCAACTTGTATCATATTTCTTTTCCGCGTCTCGGAGTTTTTCATACAATCACTTACTTCAAATATCTACCTACCCGTATATCTATCTATCCATATAGATAGATAGGTGATACGTTTCCGGAGGTAACAGAGAAAAAGTCCTCTTAGTTTTTCTAGGAATCTTTTTTCCCCGCCATTTTTTCTGTTACGTAGTAAAAACTTCTCGAACGACCAGTTAAAACGGATTGGGCCAGAGAAAAGGCCCTCGACGCCACTCCTACGGATCTAGTTTTCCATACGTGATTACGAATCTTCTTCTTCGATCCAGAAGTTCGTTTTTTAGGAACTGCCATATATCTAGTATTTCTTTACAACTCACTTAGAACTATGTTGATACGTACCAATAGAATGGATATAATAAAGAGAACTAAATAAAAATCAGCACGGGCAAAGATAAATAAAAAACCAATGAAGTTCTATGCTGTTACATCAATTTTGTAAGTATCTATTGACTCGATATAAAAAACTAGTTAAGATTTGTTTAGGTCTTTACCGCCGAAGTGGATGGAATCAACAACGAATCGGGTCATATTTTCTCTATATCCAAGAGTTCGTCATGTTTTCTTCTTAGAGTGAATCTTCTGTATCACCAGTTTTTTTTCGAAGCAACCGTGTAAGATTCTGCCTCTGACAACTGCATCATCCAACCACGGATAGCCAAAATTGATGCTAGATCCGTGACGAATAAGTAAGACCCGATTTATCGATATTTTTGTATTGGACGTCAACACGGGTCGAACTGGGGCGAAGTGCCGAGCATCATGAAATCTTCCCTGCTCTACTCGGAGTTGTTTGCCGCCGATGTCAATTACTGCATATTTATTCATTCCAATTTTCCCTTTCTATCTCTCCATTTCTTTTTTTAATACTGAAAAACAATGAGGGGGTAATTTGCAAACCCATTCAGAATTGAATTGTCTGACTTGAATAAGTATCTTGGGCGTCTTTAAATATTGTCAAGCTTTTCACATTTTGTTGTAACATGAAACTAAAAAAGTGTACAGATGGAGTTTTTTGTCTAATTAAACACTAATTGTATCATTTGCATATATTCTATTTCATACTGTTCCCATATTTTCATTTTCGACTCCCAACCAGAAGAAGTTGAAAACAACAACAAATTGAATTTGGATTTGATACGCCTGTGGAACTCTCAAATAAATATGCTTGTTTCATTCCCCCGTGTCCGTTGGTAGCTTCTCGTTTGACCGGATCTCTATCGTTTCTTTTTCCAAAAGCTACAAGAAGCTTACGTCGCCTGCGCGCAGCTTTCAATACTTTTTCGTTAACCACCGCTACGTTTGTATCCTCCGCCCCGTTTCGGCAGCAAGCTGCGACTCACTCCATCCAGCAGTATTTGTGGGCTCGGATTCCAAAAAGTGATTTTCGTCTGAAAATAGGTTTTCTGATTGATCCGCTTACTCTTGCCATGTCAATATTAGTTACTACCGTAGGTATTTCGGTGATGGTTTACAGCGATAGTTACATGTGTCACGACTAAGGATACGCACGATTTTATGCCTATCTAAGTTTGTTTACCGCGTCAATGTTGGGGTTAGTTTTTAGCCCCAACCTAATACAGATTTACGTATCTTGGGAATTAGTTGGAATGTGTTCCTACTTGTTGATAGGTTTTTGGTTTGCGAGATCGAGCGCCGCAAATGCTTGCCAAAAAGCCTTTGTGACCAACCGCATAGGAGATTTCGGGTTACTGCTGGGTGTATCAGGCGTCTACTGGATAACTGGTAGTTTCGAGATCTTTGAATTGTGTGACTGATTTTCTGAATTGAGTGGCAGCGGTGTCATCAATCCGATCCTTGCTAATACAATTGCCCTTCTACTTTTTCCAGGTCCGGTTGCCAAGTCCGCCCAATTTCCACTTCACGTATGGTTGCCAGACGCCATGGAGGGACCTACGCCCATATCGGCTCTCACCCACGCAGCTACTATGGTGGCCGCCGGAATTTTCTTCACAGTTCGAATTTTCAGCCTCATTTCGGTATTGCCTCTAACGATGCATACTACTTCTTGGGTGGGCGGAGTAACAACCTTGTCGGGCGCCACGCTGGCTCTTGCCCAGAAAGATCTAAAAAGGGGTCTGGCTTACTCCACCATGTCTCAGTTAGGATATATGGTATCAGCTTCGGGTATCGGTGCTTCTCGACCGGCTTTGTTTCACCTCATCACACATGCTTATTCAAAAGCTTTGTTATTTTTGGGCTCTGGTTCGGTTATCCATTCCATGGAGAAAGTGGTCGGATACTCTCCCACTAGAAGTCAAAATATGTTTCTCATGGGTGGCTTACGAAAACACATGCCAATTACTGGAACTACCTTTCTCTCGGGCACTCTTTCTTTGTGTGGCATACCCCCACTATCCTGCTTCTGGTCTAAGGATGAAATTATTGTAGAAAGTTGGTTGCGCTCCCCTTATCTCGGATTAACCACTTCTATTACAGCAGGGCTTACCGCGTTTTACACGTCTCGTATCTACCTTCTCACTTTCGAGGGAAATTTCCGTGCCAATCAAATGAATTACGTCGGTTTCGATACTTTCTCCCCATCGGAAAATATTATTACTTCATGGGGTGGGGCTCGACCGGAATCACTTGCCACACAAGCAAGTAGCAATGGCATATCTACAACAGATATGGAGCGAAGTGGGGTTGCAGAAACGGGAAACCTCGTCACCCCGCCTCCTACCGAAGGGGACCCAATTCGTGAAAAGGCGATTCAAAACTATTCCGAGCGAAACTTGCTACACCCCCAGGAATCAAATTTTTGTATGGTATTGCCTCTGACTGTCCCAGCGATACCCACTGCATTTGCTGGGTTGGCAGGAGTTGACCCAATCCAAAAGGGAACTGGTCTAGACCTTTTGTTTGATTGGCTGATTTCTATTCCCTCCTTTCCCGAAGCTAATACACATCTCGAAAATTTGACAGAGATATTAACGAGCTCAACCCCTTCACTCAGTCTATCTCTCATTGGATTATTAATTTCCTTCAAGATTTATGGACAAACTAATGAACTTGTTGATACGAAATTTTTGAAAAAATTCGAATTAATAAATAAAAATTTATTAAATACTTTTGTATTTCTTACCAGAGACTGGTCCATAAATCGAGGTTATATCGATTATTACTACGATACCTACTTCGTCGGAGGCGTAAATTTCACCAGCAAGTTGGTTTTGTATTTCGATCAATGGGTAGTCGATGGGTTTATCAACGGAACTGGTGTATCAAGTCTCTCTGGTGGAGAGGGTATACGACGCGGAAAAAATGGCAGAATATCTCATTACCTACTCGGATTAGTAATTGGAACTGTTTTACCGGTGTCGGTTGTTGATTTCCCAATCCCGCCCTTGCCGTAAACTGCTACTTTCGTTTCACGAAGCTCCAATTCGTGTTCATTTCTCCCGACTATTGTTCATCTTCCCCATCCCTATCTCTCCCCTTTTTGCTCTTTCCATTCCCCAAAGATATTACTTCTTTCTATGAGGTAGGAGAATCCTGCGGCTATTCTACTATGCTTCTTGGAGGGGGGGGAATAGAAAGTACTAATTGGTGATTAATCGATACAGATCGTGGGGGGCTTGTGGGGTTGATCTCGACCTCGATCGATTGCCCCCCCTCCCCCTCTCCCATGATTCGGGGACCCTTCCATTCAAATGGGATTGCTATCGCCGCCGCCTCCTCCTATAATGGGAGTTAGAGTGTACGCGAAGTTTACTTCACGAAATGTCGGAGAAAGCTTAACGTATTACAGATTTAGAAGCGGTTCGAAGAACAAAGGTCTTCGGGTGTGTATAGGACTGAATCCCCTACCACTTTCCTCGGTAGCTCAGCGGTAGAGCGGTCGGCTGTTAACCGATTGGTCGTAGGTTCGAATCCTACCCGGGGAGATTCGTTCGAATCTACGTCAGTAATTCCTAGTAATTGGATAGTTGTGTTTCCCACATATGCCAAATCAAATTGCGTTGGACCATGACCCACCAACCTGTGAATGATTCACTATCGTGCTTATTTCCAGCTCCAACAATTGAGGGGAAAAAGATTTGTGCGTCCTTACCCCCCCCCCCCTTGAATACCCCAAGGCAAGGACCCTGGCTATTCAGAGGTCGTTTTTGGGGACCCCCACTCCAATTCCGGTGTATTGAGCGATTGGAATGAGCGAATCAATCAGTCATCTGGGGAGGGGAGTAAATCCACAATTTTCTGAGATAAAGGATCTATTCCAAGCGTGATGTTAAAAAGCTGTTTCGCAAAATCCCTACGGAATAAGCTATTGCTCCCTCCCAATCTTCTTTCTAAGCAGAAAGACTCATAAAAGACTCATATAAGAAATGGTCTTCAGTTCCTTAACCATTTAAGATGTTGCAATAAAATGATTTGTATCAGTAAAAGGAAAATATAGACCTTCCTTTTACTGACTTGGCTTCTAATTATATTGCTAGAGATCTAGACAGAATGAGGGGTATCTAAGATTTGTTCTATGAACTTTCATGAAAAAAGTGTTTCGTCGCTGGATCCAGTGACGCCCCACCAAACCAGAACGGATTGAATAGATATTAATAAATTTCAAGCAACATGTTATAGATAAGAAAATCCTGAAATGGGCAACGGTTTCGCCTCATCCATTTGTTTCTGTGAACCAGAAGCCTAAACCGAATAAATCGCTCTGGGAAATCTTCTGCCACCACGTAGGAATCAAAGCGAGCGGGACTAAATATCTGCGGATATTGCAGATGTATATCCATAGAGGAAGTTTCTTTGACGTATTCGGAATCTCGCTCCTCTTCATCCAAGGGGAGATTATTCCACCGCTTAATAGATGAGTCAGGTTTCAATTTCGGATTATCTTCACGATAGAGAAAGAAATTTTTAATTTTCTTATTTGACATTTTATTAAGGTGCTGCCTTCTCATGCCGTAAATGGCGTAAAGCCTCCGCGCCAGTTCTTTTGTCGGCAACAAGCTGCGACGCGAGGAAGGAATGTTAGGATCTGGCTGGAACAGAAGCATGGGGTCCCAGATGAAGCGCCCCCCGAAGAGTCGAGTCGTTTCATCGAATCGATTACAGTGTGTTTCATATTCATTAGATGAGTCGCCGGATATTGCCAATTCGAGAAATTGCTCACGTAGCAACATATTATCCAACCGGTTTTCCAATCTTTTAATAGATTTATCTGTCACATTAGTCGCAGATTTTTCAAAACTGAATAGATATCCGCTTTTCTCACACCATTTACTTCTGTCACCCTTAATATTATTGAATTCGAAATCTTGTTGGGGTATATAATTCTGATTTTGGTAGAGGAGAATTAAATTATACAAATGATTGGGTTCAGATAATACCCTCATCAATTCATAAGCCCCGCTTCGCAGGAAACGGAGACGCCAAGCCTTATGGGACCAAGTGATCTCACGCGACACTTCCGTCGGACTTGAGTTTATTAGTTCGGGTGACTGTTGCAGTTCGAAGTCGGTTAGACTGCTAAATCCCCCCTTTCTCATAAATTTAGAAGAACGACTTGTAGAGGTTACACCTGAACAATACTTGGGTTTAGCGATAGGAACGGAAAAGGAAAGACTATTACCGTGTCGATTTTCGTCTCTACAAATTTCTGAACGTGAAAAATTAGTCGAGAGGTTTTCTAGTACACCACAAGCTAGGTTCAAGTCATTCTCTACGAGTTTGTCGATAACAATGAAATTTTCTTTCTTTCTCATATCCATTTGGAGCGAATCACGAGCTACTAATCCAGCTAGTATCCCTAGGATATGCGAAAATAGAGTGAATTCATTAAATGTTGACTTGGTTATTGGAGGTTCCACATACCAGTTAGACAAATAATAGAATCGCATTTTTAACGCGTTACGACCAATATATGTATTTGTGAGATAAGTATCTATCAAACTATTCTTTGAAGTAGCTTCCGCTATCTCGTGAGAAAAGATTTCCCATTCAGAACCGGATTCTATCCCATTGCCCATATCACTAGCAGTCGAATGTTGTCTATGCAAAGCTAATTCAATTGCGTCGCTGCATATAATCTTACTTCTTCTGGAAGTACCTATCAATAACGCCTCACTAGCAAGAAGGAATAAATCTCGTTTACTATAACCCGTAGTTCCGGACCCGGTACCTTCAATAGGGGGAAGAGGCGGATTAGCCTCCATTTCGCAACCTTTGATACGTAATAGGATTGGTAATTCTTTGTGACGTTGATACCCGTTGGATTTTCGAAAATTTATTAATTAGTTTAACCGGTTCGGAGCTATTGGAGCTGGATCTATCCTCGCAGGTACGTGAGTCGTAGCGATAACAACATTCCTGCGGATGTTGGAATTGCTGCGCCTGTCACCAATACTTTTCAATATTTGGCAAAGTAAGAATTTGGGATCAGCTTCTAGCTTATGATACGAACGATGAATATTCAATTCATGAATATCTTGAATCCATAGTGTACAAGGAGACATCTCTTTCGCCATTTCAAAAACGAAATTTAATCGGTGTACGCTTTCTTTCGAGATGAAATTTCCACGTGCATTATTAAAAAAGGATCGGTTGTATATCAGCTTCTTCAGTGGTAGTTTCACCACTGGAAAGTAGGAATCGAATGCTACATCTCTAATAATGGAAGATCGGCCAGTTTCTATGGGTCCTACTAGCAAAATTCCTTTAGATGGTAATAATCCCGATTGGAGTGAGATAGGTATGTCATGACATGGCATATTTAGTAGACTGCCTCTTCGTCCCGTTGCTGCTGAAAATAGAATATTTCTCTCGAGGGCGGAAAAAGCCCACTTCTCCGCAGGATCCAACTTACGGATCTTGTGACTCAATAGATCATTTTGCCAGAATTGAAGTAAGTATGCCAAAACATTAGATCTTTCTTGTGGATAAGGTTCATGAGAAATCTCGTCGCTCAATAAATCATAGTTGGAATTCAATTTCGACACATACCTATGAAGAATTTTATTCGTCACTAAATGTTGAGTCAGTAGTTCTTTCTTACTATCTAGGATATCGGAGCTTTCTTTATGAAACATCCATGAATCGAGTTCATTTTTCACAAAGGAGAAAAAGATTATATTATTTATATAATTCAGGAATCTATTCAAAGAATAGATTAGTAGATCTCTCGTTGACATTTAGCTCGTCGAAGGGGAATACATTACCTCTTTCAAATAGGATCCACGCGTTGGGTCTGTTAGATATTCAATAGTATTGAAACGTTTCCATGAATGAAAGGAATTGAAACCCGAAACGGCAGACAAAGGGTGTTTGAATAATGCAAGAACAATTAATACTGAAAGAATGAAGTAATAGAAGATAGACCTATTGGAAAATTGAGATACTGACCATCCTCCCGAATGTAAAATCTCCGCTTCATCAGGAATTTCTTCGAAAATAAGAAGACCTATCTCGGATACTATAGTATTGATAGAATCGTTGTCAAACCTCAATCCTAGGCTTTGCAGTCTTTGGATTAAATAGGCTTTCGCGCCATCTACTACATCCTCAGCAATTATTTTATAAATTCTAGGAAAATTATGATTTGAGTCATAACTTATTTTAAGTACTATTTCTGGATATGTTTCTCTAATCGGATCGTAGAAGTATCTCCACCAGGTGGGGGTAAAAAACCAAGGTATATAATCTCTAAATAAGCTCCATTTTTCACCGATATTGTCTTTCCAAAAGATCCAAGAGATCTTATATCTGTTTAAATCTTTTAATAATTCATTGAAATTGATAAAGTGGGATGGACGAATAGCCTCTCTCCGGATAGATTGATCCGCGTAGTCCGTATCTTCGCGCGCAACCTCCTTTCCAATCGATTCTGCTAGAGATCTCGATGTTACATCGTTGCATAATGGGAGTCTTAGCGACCAGTAAGATGTTTCCATTTCTTCCGGTTCCCAGAAATACCTAATAGACAAATTCTTCTGATAGACCCGATCCAATACCAGATTCTTGGGACGAGATTGGGGTCGCTGATCCGACGACGAATCGGAGTTTATCGACGTCTTCCCCAAATAAACTCCAGCGCTACTGCACGAATATAGAAATGACTCTATCGTTTCACGAGGAGATGAGTTCAAACTCGCCAGTAACCTCTTTAGATCCGAAACAGAATTGGAAAGTCCATCTGAATGAGTTACTAATGCTGTGGATTCATGCAGATTAGACAAAATAAATTGAATTGGTGTGGGTACGTGGCCAGCAACCTCCCCTGCTGTCTGTCTCGATAAATTGGATGACAACGAATCCGACAGTTGGGGATGAATAATTGAGATGATACTAGATGAGATGGTTTCATCTTCGGAGCCCGCATATTCATCTTCGGAGCCCGCATAGAAGTTTTCTAGGACGTTGAGATAACTACTGTTGCATCTCCCAATAAAAAAATCCCTTTTGATTCTCGGAATGAAGTTGCTTCCAGCACAGTTCCGTATAGGTGAGTCGTCTAGAAAGTTTAGTTTATTAACCTGATCGGAAATGTATCTCGAAATATTTCCACCAATATCTTTAGTTGAACCTCCCCCACGGTTTAAATCATGCAGAAACGGATTCCGAAATTGCCTCCCCGTAATGGAAAGAGCATCGTTTGAAAATCCTGCTCGGATGGATTCGATGCGGGGCAACCCGAGAGAAGTAGGATTCACTGCAGGTTCCAGCTCGGTCGAAGAGCCTACCGATTTCTTACTCATTAACAGTTTGGATTCAATGAATAAACTCTTTTTTCTCTCAAGAATTGTTTTGAGGAAAAGTATCTGTTCGTCAATGTAACCATCGAATAAACTTGATAGAAGATCAAGCTTCATGAGATCTATCTTGTTCAATTTCTCGAGATCTATATCGTTCAATTTTTCGATGCAATAATCAATGGTATATATCAAAGCTTTCTGGCGAGTAACCTCAGCAACAATCATTTTGTAAAGAAAAAAAGCATTAAGAAATCGATGAAAATCTTTTTCGTTCTGTTGATTGTTACTACCGAGACTGACACCAACATTACTCAGTAATTTGTTTCTTATTATTGATACACGGCAAATTGATTCCCCCAAGTCACACTTTAAGACTTCCCCGACGGGGAAAAAAGACGAATCCCCGGTCGTATCGAGCCATCTATGCACATTTGACTGAACATTTCTATACTCATCAATTTGAAAGGTAATATATTCGTTCAATAGGCGCTCTACGTTATCTTTCCATTTCAATACTATTTATTCAGTTGCAATTCTTGTTACACCGGTGTACTCCCCGCCCCCCGTCCAGCCATCCAACCGATATTTGATTTGGAAGAAATATTCAGCAAATAATGCGCAGAAATAGTCATGGAAAAGAAATATGTATGTTGAGTAGAGAGGTATGATTCTATTTCGTCCATACAATCTAACTAAAGAATATATTGAATGTATGTTACCCTTTTCTTTCAATTAGTTTAAAAAAGTAGTATTTTCACTTCGATTACTTATTTTTCTAGGTATACCTAAAAATATTTGAAAATAGTTTGGAAGAATCTCATTGAGGTTGAGGTGTCTGCTACTTGCTAGCCCAAGTTTTTTGCCAGATATTTGAGTAAACGGCATGTCACCCTTCGTTTCCAATGGAAATCCTTTCCCAGATTTGACGCTATTACTGACGTCAATAACTACTGCCCCACCAAAAATCAGATTCGATTTCTCAATTATCGAGAGAAATTCGGTGAGTCGATTTGTTAATCCATTTTTCATTTGTGAATAAGTGTGTAGAATGGGAAATTCTTCCCCATTTTTGTCACAATCTAATCCGGATATACAGCCACGAAACGACGTCGTCTTTTCACAAGACGTAAATGAAGACAAGTTGGAAAAGGCTTCTCGCTCGAAATAAAATCCCGATCCATCCCCCCGGTGATCTGCTGAATTTCCGGATTCAAGTAACGCCTTGTCGTAGGAGTTTAATACTACGGGACTTAATGAGTCGCTTCTCAATTGTGTTGCTTGTAACCGACCCAGATCTCGCTTGTTATGATTTTCCCAAAAGAATAACGAATCGAAATCACTTTGGTTATTTCTAGAAACTACCAGATAGTTATAGAATTTGAAAAACCTACTTGAATCTTGTAAACACCTATCCCTACAAAATGCTTGAATCCTCTCAGTCTCATCCTTGGATATATCTCCGCCAAGGAGTGACTCCCTCACCATGCATGCCTTCCACCTACCGGAAACCAGAGGAATCATCGCATCATAACGAACTTGCTTCTCCTTCTTCGTTGAACCTGCAGAAATATCTTCGTTCAAACCTAAGTCGCGGGAAACAGGTATTCCCCTCTTTCCATTCCTTCCAACAGATAAAGATCTTTCGAATCGGGGGAAGCAGTCGCAGGAGAAGTCACCAGAATTTTCTGCTTGTTTTTTTATTACTCCGTCACCCCCATTAATGACTCCCGCTAATACAAAACTTCTTTCGATCGACCTTTTGTCACTCAAGCAATGCATAGAAATTGGTATTGCTAGCAGCATCAGCATCTCCAGGGTGATGCCACTATCTCTTTTTAGTGAATCACGCAGATTGCGTAAAAATAGTGAACTCAGAAATCACAAGTCAGATAATCTGATAAAAGGTTGATAATTGGAAGATGGACTAATTAGAAATTCTTTGAGATGTTGGTTTTTCAATGATTCGAAGAAGTGGTCTAATAGACCGACTTCCACTAACTCTGAAATTTTAGATGAAAAATCTGGACTTCCTACTCTTTCTTTTGCCACCTCTTTCACCTTATTTTCTTTTTTCATATTAATTCTATGCGGTAGAGACTATCTATTTCCCACATTTATTATACCAATAATTTTGAAAATTTCAAGATAGAATGGAATAAATATTTCAAACGAGTCTAGTGATTTCTGTGAATAGTCGTATCCAAAACTGAAATTAGATCGGGAATTCTAAATTGTTTTAGATCGGGAATTCTAAATTGTTATTGTCGAGGAGACCCACACATATCCCATCCACCTTAACAATTCCTCTCTGTTCCAAGCAGAGCGATGGGATCGAATTACCCAATTGGATGGGCATGGGCGAACGACGGGGATTGAACCCGCGCGTGATGGATCCACAATCCATTGCCTTGATCCACTTGGCTACGTCCGCCCCCTCCGTTGATTTAGTTGGCCCCCCCCCGGACGTGAACGAGATCTATCCGTTAAGCAAGCTAGATAGGTTCTTCGGTTGATACACATACATATTAACTTTACGTATATAACAAGACAATAGAAAATCTTTGAAAATCTTTGAAATGAGGAACGCAATCTCAATTTTTTTTTTATCCGAAAAAAGAAAATTGGGTTGGGGGGTTGCAAGCATTCCGCAAATCGGAGTAGGAAACTTCGTAATCTATTAAATCGCAGAAGGATATTCTAAATAGTTTTCAGAATTCAAGGTTGGAAACTGATAATCGTGAAATTGTGACAAGCTGTTATCGTCCTTTCCATTCGTTCTACCGCACGAACCTTCACCTCATTGGACACCAAACCTCCTCCTCTGGAGTTAAGAGATTTGGTATCCAGTTGTGCTACATAACCAGACGGATATTATCCGTTTATAGAAGGAGCTTCAACAGAAGCCAAGTCTAGAGGGAAGTTATGAGCGTTACGTTCATGCATGACTTCCATACCTAGGTTAGCACGGTTTATGATATCAGCCCAGGTGTTTATGACACGACCTTGGCTGTCAACCACGGATTGGTTGAAGTTAAAACCATTCAAGTTGAATGCCATAGTGCTAATGCCTAAAGCGGTGAACCAGATACCTACTACGGGCCAAGCAGCTAAAAAGAAGTGTAGAGAACGAGAATTGTTGAAGCTAGCATATTGGAAGATCAAACGACCGAAGTAGCCGTGAGCAGCTACGATGTTGTAGGTTTCTTCTTCTTGACCGAACTTATAACCTGCATTAGCAGACTCATTCTCAGTTGTTTCTCTGATCAAACTAGAAGTTACCAAAGAACCATGCATAGCACTGAATAGAGAGCCGCCGAATACGCCAGCTACACCCAACATGTGGAAGGGATGCATAAGGATATTGTGCTCAGCCTGGAAGACGATCATGAAGTTGAAAGTACCAGAAATGCCTAGAGGCATACCGTCCGAGAAACTTCCTTGACCAATTGGGTAGATCAGGAAGACCGCGGCAGCAGCTGCGACAGGAGCCGAGTACGCAACAGCGATCCAAGGACGCATACCTAAACGGAAGCTTAGTTCCCATTCGCGACCCATGTAGCAAGCTACACCAAGTAGGAAGTGAAGAACGATAAGTTCGTAAGGACCACCATTGTAAAGCCATTCATCAACGGAAGCTGCTTCCCAGATCGGGTAGAAATGTAACCCAATAGCTGCAGAAGTAGGGATGATAGCACCAGAGATAATGTTGTTACCGTATAACAAAGAACCAGAAACGGGTTCGCGAATACCATCAATATCTACAGGAGGAGCTGCGACGAAAGCAATGATGAATACAGAGGTTGCGGTTAGTAAGGTGGGAATCATTAAGACACCGAACCATCCGATGTAAAGACGGTTTTCGGTGCTGGTGATCCAGTCGCAGAAGCGACCCCATAAGCTTGCGCTTTCGCGTCGTTCTAAAGTTGCGGTCATGGTAATTTTCGGTTTTCGAGAAATAATTGGTGATTCCCCAGGCTAGTAAGCTTGTTAATTTGTAATATATCACAAAAACCTATCTGTGTCAACCGAAATTAATTGAGTCCCCAGAATTCTCGGATATGGGGGCTTCTTAATCTCAAACAATTTTTAGCCATTGTTTTACAACAAGGCTTTCCTTTTTCAAAAAAGAATTAAATTTTTACTCTATGCGGTATGCGGTGCGGGCCTCAATCAATTTCAGTCTCTGAAAAACTGGTCACGCGTCAAGCCTTTTTGCGAGGCACTCCGCAACTCCGCATTGGCCCCCCCCCCCGCTATCCCATTAGGTTAGGAGGAGTCTAATAATTAACAACCTAAGAAAAAGTAGTTGCCGATCCCCACTTGTGGCTTAGACACCCGCTACTCGCCGTTGACTCCTCACTCAACCATTTCTTCATAGTGTTTTTTGATTCCCCGGTAGTTTGTGCCCCGGTTCCAATCCACAACGGAAAGATTGTGGATTGGAACGAATCCGAAACTAGCGGAAATGAGCGAAAGCTTTGTTAGCTTCCGCAACTTTATGAGTCTCCTCTTTCTTCCGTATCGCACTACCGGAATTCCTGGCGGCATCCATTGATTCATCACTCGATCTTAAAGCCATACTTCGACCTGAGCGTTTTCGACACGCAATTAATGACCACCGGATAGCCAAAGCTTTTCCCTCTGCCGGTACTACTTCAACGGGAACTCGATAAGTTGATCCACCTACACGTTTGGTTTCTGTCACTACATCGGGAGTTACCCCGCGCACCGCCTGTCGCAGAACAGACAGTGGGTTCCTATTTGTCTTTTACCTAATCCGCTTCATAGCCTGATAAAAAATCTGATAAGCCAGTGATTTCTTGCCATTTTTCAGGATACGATCAACTAGCATATTTACTAATCGATTACGATAAATTGGATCTGATTCGATATTTTTCTTTCTGTTCACTACACTGCTCCGATGTAACACGAGTTTACAAATATAAATATGTCAGATTTCAATCAATTCTTTTATTTCAATGGTATCTCAAGCTACTATTTTGGCTTCTTCACTCCATATTGTAGGGTGGATCCACCGGTTAGTCGAGGATCTCCCTCCAAACTGCACGTGCGACTTTCGTCGAATACAGCTTTCCACATGATTGAATAGAAACTATTCAAATGATTTTGAACCATTTATTTTTTAGGATGCAAATCATATTTACTCATCGCACATTGAGTATCCGTTTTCTCCTATTCCACGGGTAAAAGAAGTCGAAGTCTAGATATAAAAGAAGAAAATCTTGCAATTCAGTTATCTTACTAGGAATGTCCGTAGGTTTATCAATCCAATCAGTAGGTGTGCATAAAGCCTTCACCGAATCTCCGTAGTCGTAATCTAAACCTGTTCCAAGAGGAAAAGAGGTCCCAAGATTTTCTAGGTGAGAGTCCAGGTAAAACTCAACTTACTGGAATAGAACACCTTAGACACCAAGTTGTTTCATACAAATAGATAGATAATAATTAATCTCTATCAATCTCTGTAGTAGCAGGCTTCAGTCCCCTGGCAATGCTGGGTCGGCTACACATTTAACATATCAGAACAACTGATACGGAATCATTGCGATGATACAAGTTGTGACAATGTTCTGCAACGCACTAGGACGCCCTTTTTTACGATCCTTCACCCCTACAGCATCTAAGGTTCCTCTAACAATGTGATACCTAACACCGGGTAGGTCTTTGACCCTTCCGCCTCTCACGGGGACCACCGAATGTTCCTGCAAATTATGGCCAATACCTGGTATGTAAGCCGTTACCTCAAACTTGGAGGTTAATCGAACTCTCGCGACTTTACGCAGGGCAGAGTTGGGTTTTTTTGGTGTAGTCG